GTCCAGCACGGATTGAAATAGGAGCCGGTTCGACAGGAAGCTTTTGAAAACGCAGTGCACCCAGGTAAATAAGAAACGAGATGAATACAGAGGTTAAACGAGCATCCCACACCCAAAAGGTGCCCCACATAGGTCTTCCCCGAAACCCCCCAGTAACTAAGGTAAACAACGTAAAAAAAGCACCCATTTCTGTACCGGTTCCGGAAGAGCGAAGAAAAAGGGGATGTTTTGTTAATAGGAACAAAAAAGTGTTTATAGCCGTAGCGATATAAACAAGAATACTCATCCGAGCCGCAGGAACATGTACATACAGAATACGAGAATTTCCACCTTGTTGAAGATCTAATGGTGCTACCCGAAGACTTAAATGAATAGCCATCGCTGTTAAGAACAACCGAGATCCAATGATAATTTGCGCGTAGCTTCTGGTCTTTGACATAAAAAAAGAAGGTTGTAATAACGAAAGGGACATGTGAGAATTTTGTCCTAGCTAGTGGAACAAGAAAGACATGGATCTATATTCAATACGCAATCAAAGGATTTCTCCGAATTCCCCTTGCTTTGTTTTCGCTCCGCTCGTGCGTGGCACTCCTTGCTCGCGGAGCGGCATACCGAAAAAAGAAAGGTTTTGAAAAAGCCAAAATGAATAACCAAATTTTCCGTCTTATAGAAAAGAAACATCTTGGACAACCATAGACACCTAGCTCTCCCTCTACCCCGCTTCTTCCCCGTTTCCTTCTCTCTCTCTCCTCTCTTTCTATCTCCTTCGGGTAAAGTATCTTAAAAGTAGAAGAGAGGGGAGGCGCACCGACCGGAAGTGAGGAGCCAGAAAGCATAGATTAGATTTTCAGGTCTATCTATTCTACGTTATTTCACCGATGCGAGGATCGGAGTAGTCCCATTTGATTGATCGATTCAGAGTTCCGAACCGAAGCCCATACTATGATAATGAGTTCGAACCTGAGATCATGGGTTAGCCAGTCCCATCCCAAGTAAAATCAAAAGGCACGGACGGAGCGAGACCTATTCAGATGAGGTCTCGCAGGATCTCATCGCTCAAGTCCTCCGACAGCCCTGTGTAAGCTGCGAGCAGAGCAAGCGGTTCATACTATTACTTGGAAGCCCGGTGTAACAAAGACAAATCAAGAGGAAAATCATTAAATTACTCTCCGACTAGAGAATCAACGCAAAGAGGATCGAAGCCGATTTCCCCAGTTGACTTAGATGACATCAAGTCCGCCAACTAGCCCCATTCTATTCTATTAAGGAAATGGGTTCAGCTGCTTGCCCTTCGCTCTGTTCCTATCACTCAAAAAAGAGACATCTTTAACTGACATGGATATCTTTCGGTCTAAATTCCCATATTTCAATCTGAACTGCTTGGTCGGAAATTCAATATCTTTTGACATGTAACTGAGCGATCTTCCTCGTATGGCAATGCAAAAGCAAAAGAGTGGAGCAGCGTCTCGCGGAAATGAATTGACCAGATCGATGGAATTGCATGCACGATGCTGACTCCTTGTCCACTACTTCTGATGAACGAAAGCGATCGAACAAAGGCCTATGGATCACTGGCTGGCTTAGCTTCTTTTTTAGGAAATTCAAGCTTCCAGTCTAATGACTGGACACGACCAACTCCGACTCTATAAGCCCTCGTCTTTACAGGAATTGTCGCTGCTGAGCGTAGATGACTTCCCGCAGAGTGGGCCACTTCTATTTTTCAATATAAATCAATAGAAAGAAGATCCAACTTTCCCATCAATACTTATACCATAAAAGCGAAAAAGAACCTCTCATCTTGGGATGAGACCCTGGAAGCTTTGGCCCGGCATACTACTATCATATCAGGGGTGAAAGGTGATCATTTGTTGTTCTTAGCAGCGATGGCTATTCATTTGAGTATTCAGGTAATGAATAGTCAATGAGCGAAGGGCGCAGTTACCACAGCTATGAGTTCAAGCGGCTACCCTATAGTAGCAGTTAATTGAGGCTCGACAGACCTGGTGGAGCACTAACAAGGGGCAATCAAGAATTCTAGTTATCACTTCCAAGCAATATCGCATAAACAAAGACGATATCATCAGAAAAAGATAGAAAAAAGGGATCTCTTCCATTGGCACGTTTAGTTACTTTGTCAATGGTTCGATTAGATGCTCTTCTACAAACAGGACTTGTCGAGTCTGGTTCGAATCGGGACTGATCGAGTAGAGGATGGTATTTTCGCTTTCTATTTTTCGAGATGGAATGCCTATTATAGTAACCCAGCAAGGGATGCAAGGCTTTCTGACCTTCACCCCTCTGTTTTGCGGCTTATCCGGTCTTGGATAAGGCTAGTGGTATCCGTATTCTAATAATTATTAGAAGATCCTAGCTTCTTTTAGAAAATAGGAATGAACTGGCCATCAACATATAAAGGAAATAGAGTGAGGCTTGAAGACCAGTTATTGAATCAGTTGGTGCCATTAATTCTGTTGGAGGCAGGGCAATAGGAAATCTCTCTCTTTATACGAAATATCTTGAAAGGCGAAGAGCGACTACTTTTTACTTTCTGCTCGTAGTTCCTCTATTCTTAGTGTAGTGATACAGTACTAGTGCAAGAGCGCTTACGGCAGCTCGTAGCTATTGGTGGCTTCCTTCTCTTTAAGAAAGAGGGAAGGATTCACCGCTATGGAAAACCTGATCTCATGGATTAGCCAGAACAGTGGAGAAGCAAGGAACTGGTAGTTACATCTTCAGTCTGTAGTGACTCATTCATCGGGAGCGGAGGGAATAGCTTCAACGGAGAAAGAGGGGTCGGAAAGCGAAAGGGCAGAGGGATCAGAGCCTAAAGGCCACTTCCTGATATAGGAGAATTCCAGATAGTGTAGTTATGTCGAGCGACAGAAGGGAGTCTTCAGACTGAAGATAAGAATAGTCTTGCTAAGATGAATGCCGCTTGAACGAGTTTAAGAGGTGAAAGAGTTCAATCAAACTCTTCCTTTTCAGGTCGGGTTAAAGAAGGGTCTCATCGGGGTATTCACCTAGCTCCCTAGCTTCCTATATTCCACTCGAGCGGGATTAAAGGAGATGAGTTATTCTCGTAGCTAAATGCCCAAGTCGGGCAGGGATAGAGGATCAAGAGACTGTACTCGCCCTTCACCCCTCAACCATTCAACAGAAGCAATAGCAAAGAAAGCAACAAGAGTGGAGAGAACAAGCTCTTCAAGCTCAGCTTCGGCAACAGCAACTCGAGAAAGCTATTCAGTTTGTGAGGAACCGGCCACTTCTTTATATACGTTGCCATTTGACGATCTGTCTGTTCAGGCAGGTGCCACGGAATTGAGTACGGAATCAGAGAAGGGGGACAGCAACGTAAAAGACTGAGGGAAATGAGTTCCGAGATCTTTTTTTATTCCCAGTTTCGTCTCGTCTATCGGTCCTTAGTCTTAGATAAATTGTTGGCGTCAAGAGCAAATAGAATCGAAAGATAATATTTTCCTCGATGAGTTGAAGGTTTGTGACTCCTTCGCTTCGACCGTTCCTTCTTTCTTTAGTAGCGAGTCTAACTTTACAGATATCATTGATTTTTACCATGACCCGCCCTGACTTGACTGGTGGGAGAGAAAGTCTCAACGCTAACTCACTAGACGGACAATCGACCAACGGGAGAGACCCGATTCAGCCTGGGAACATTACTTCCAATAGTGGCAGGTAATTATGGGTTCTGCCGCACCTGATTCCCGATAAACGAGAAACCATCACAAAAATGAAGGAATGCAAGTGTAGTTTTCACCAGATCTAATGTCCCTTGATCTATTTGAAACGAACTACCCTACGTTCAATAAAAAAAAAGAAAGACTGTCTGGCTGTAGCCATGCCGAATGGAGAAGGAGGGGCAAGGGCAGACCGCTGCTGGTAGCCTTAATTGGGTGGCGCGCTATAGATAGGATCCTAAGTAGCTATAGGATGAACCCTGGAAGCAGCAAAGAAAACTATAGTTGTTACTGGCCAGGCGCTTCTCTGTGGGCTCTTGGGAAACAGTCTCATCTGGTGGATATCTGGGAATTAGCAAAAAACAGTACCAAAGAGGGACTTAGCGGCAAAGAGGCGATTAGACAACATAGGAAATCTGGAACTTTGTTTACTGCACTTTATCTTAAGCAGTGCGCGGTGTCACTGCAGCAAGCGTATGCAGGTTCTGAATCTCCGAAGACTCTGTTACCTTTTCCTGTCTCGTTGACGAGGTCAGGTTATCCCATGACTTTCTTATGAGTCAGCTGTGGCATTTAGGTTTCCTATCTACAATTCATTAAACACCAGAAAAGCTTTGGTCTAGTTACGCTCGAGCGATGGGGAGAGGAGAAGGGAAGAGGCACTCAATGTTAGTACCGAAACTAATGCATTCCAGTCTAGTGGATAGAATAGCTTATCATTTCCACTATATCACTGTCTTGAAAAAGAGGTGAGGTATGAATGATTTCTGCTGGCTAACCAAAGATGCCTACTAGCCTAAGGGACTACTCTAGAGGGACTGATACTGGCTAAAACTCCAACTCGATCCAAGGTAGAAACTTCTACTTATACTCCAACTGCAACTGGATCTCCATTAGGAAGGGCTTATCTTAATATTGGAGGAAATCCAACATCTTTTTACCTAGAGCCTTTTGCACTTGACCCAACTGGATGACTGGGAACTTACACTACAAAGGGCAACCGCAGCAGAGGAAACTCCCACGGATGGAAATCAAAAATAGAGGCTATTCTATTGGACTGATTTCCTGAACCGGATTGCACTGATCAGATTAGGCAGAAGAAAGATGCCATATAAAGAAGAAAGCCAGATAGCGGGAATTAAACCAATATTAAATAAGAACCAATAGCAGTTGTTGAAGCTTTAGCTCTAGATAGAGAGCCGGAAATAGGACCCTACAGGACCGGCGTCCTCATTTACATATCCTTAGCAGGAGGTTAAGATCAAGCACATCGTGACGGAACGGAATGATAAGTAGAATCGGCAGCGGAGGATATGAAATAGAAGCATTCCCGTCATCAGCATCAGAGTCATTAGTTTCTTAAGCACCAGGGCCCCTAGTTGTTCCCCTTGAAGCAGCACATGTTGATTGAGATCGCGCTTCTTCCTAGAGGTAATTAAGAGGCAGGGGATTGAATTCCAGGAGCAAAAAGGGTGAAAGTTGTATCAATTCATCCTTGCTAGGCGGTACTTATCCCTCAATCGTTTATGCCAATGTTTCCGAGGAATTCAACCAAAAGGTCGAGACAATCAATTGAATCACTGAAATAGTCTAACTGAAGAGCTTATAGGCGGGAATGAAACAATTAGTCCCGTGGCGGAAGGAGAAAAAGCAAGGAAATAGGGAATTCAGTTGTCTATGAGGCTATCATTTTAACCACTCCTGAAATGAGTGGCCACTTAATGCACCCTTACATCTCTTGTAATGGGAGCGGAGCATTTCAAGATTCGTTTTTTAGCTTAGCCTTTCCTACGCCTATACACGTGCTTAGGCCACTTCAATTGGTCGGAGAAGGGTTGCCGCAGGTGAGCCAAATAAAGTAAAGGGGATGGCGATTCTTTATAAAGATGCTTTTCCGCGTCCTCGTTAGTCCGGGAGTAGCCCTTTCTTCGAGTATGGATGGTTTAGTACATTCATTCTGGAGCAACCAAGTGATGGTAACATAAAGGGGCCTGGGATTCAATAGAGTATAGGTTCGAGATCTGATCTTGGGAAAAGAAGTAGAGACATGCGGGGCGAAAGCGATCGATAGAAAGAACTCTTCATTAGAGCAAAGCCTTAATGCCGGACTTGGTAAACGAACAAAAACAACTATGAGGTCTCCGCTTGCTTGGATCAGGATGTAAGGCCTAGCCTGAGATACTTCCGACGCGCGGTTCAGCTAATACTCATTCAAAAAGGGAAACTTGCGCTTATTCATATAGAATCAGGAAGTCCTATTGACGTATAGAAAGTACTACGCTTTCATCCTCGCGGCCGGGTCCTACTCCTCAACCGGTACACAACCCATTACGTTAGTTAAGTTAGGACTTTCTCGTCATCTGGTACCTAAACCGCTTCCATTCAATACTCAATTCAATACATAGCATGCATTCAAATCCTTCCTCAGCAGCCTCCTGGTTCGTAAGCAATTAGCGGAAGGGAGAAAGAAATCCATAGAAAGAAAAGGCAAAGCTCCGTATCCAAACTCGGAAGTGGGAATCTTGTTCAATTTAGGGAGGTTAAATCCCGTCCAGCAGAACCATTTGCGAGGTTTGATTCTTAAACCGGATCGAGCGGGTGCCTAAGCTTGAGTCATGATCATTAGGAAGTGTAATAACTTATTCACTTGCAGCGAGTTAGCCTCCTTATGTTATGAGTCGGGCACAGCTAATATCTTATTTGAGGAAGAAGGAATAGTCCGATCTATGATAAGAGATCTCATCCGAGGATGATGTAATAGCCAGACAAAGTCCCAAATTCAAACCAACTTCAATTGTGAGGCATCCTTTTTTCTTAATAGACTGATCCGGGCGGGTTGGAGAGGCATAGGCATTCTTCAAATCTGTGTGGAAACATACGAAGAAGAATTCGGACCAAGAGATCCAGTCTATCCCGAAACAACGGATCGCAGATCCCATCCCAAACTAAAAGAGAGTCTGTCTGGGCTACGGGGTCCTTTTTTCTATCTTATGCATTCGGGGCAGGCTATTGGAAATGAGGAGTATCTTAGCGGAAGCCGTTACGTCAGCTTAACTAAGAGGCCTGATCCGTGCTAGCAGATTAGTCTCATCCTGGGCGACCTACTCTCCTCAGCTGTTGCTGCCGCTAGAGCGGTAGTCCCTTATGCCTACTCTACTCTATAAATCCAATCTATCCGGCAGCTGCCCTATTGTTATGAGTTTTGTATCATCAATATAATCAGTTCATTCTAGAGGCTTGTGAGCAATCTCAGTCAGCGTCTGCAAACTGACTAAATTTTTTGGCATAGTAGGTAATGCGTAGTCTTTTAGTGAGTCCAGCACATTCGGTATTTGGCTCGCCTACGCCGATCTTCATCAATAAGCTAGGTATGAAATCATTAGCAGTCGTTACGCCGACAAGTAAGGAAGGAAATAGTCAAAACGCTATGCCTCAGCTTGTTTACCCAACCAGCAATGCCTGTAAAAGAAAGAAGAAAAGGTTTGAAGAAGTGAGACTAATTAGTAAAGTCGCTAACGGTATTCGTTTTCTTGCTGGGAGAGGATCTGTTGAGCTCGACCGTTAGGGAGAGGGGCGAAACGGCGCTTTACTAATAACATAGAAAGGGGCAAGCCAAAACCTACTCCTAACAAGTTGCTGAGTTCGGCTTTCGGGGCTACCTACTTTAGGGCTTATGTAATATATAAAGAAGAGCCCTCATTTGGCCTTTTTGTTTAAGGGCTGCTCGCCTTTTTGAATAGAAGGAAGTGGGATAGCGGAGGTGATTTCGGTAAACCGATGCATGAGCTGAGGCTCCCATGTCCCGCCGACCCTCCGAAAAAGTAAGGTCGTAAAACGGCTCATAGGGAGTCAGAAGCAAGCGGAGTCAAAGGCGGGTCAAACTCACATAAGCAGAGGGGGAGACACATTCATGAAAAGCGGGAAGCCGTGCCGTGGGGGACTGACCAAAATGGAATAGATCTTTCGGATAAGAGTAGGAACATCTATTAGTCCGTATCGTGGGTCTACTTGTTACAAAAGGCGAACATCCCCATTCCAAAACATTCACATAGGTCCTCAGGCAGGCATCGAAAAGAAAGGGGACGAAAAGACTCTATTTACCCTTACAATATTCCGGAATGTATCATGGCCCTATCTATTCATCTTTTTATTAAAAAAAAAGAGTTCCGCATCTCTCCGGGGGAACAAATAGGCGTGGGGAAGAGGGAGAGGGGGGGGCTACGAGCCCTCTCCCGTTGCTGTTCCCGGACCGCCCATCCCTTCCTTCCCCTTCGCCCGGCCTGGTGAGGTCCGATGAGATCAGATCTCTCGAACGAAGTGAAGTGATAGGAAGAGAAGACTGCTGGTGGGAGATCTCTATTCATTACACCCCCTTGTATAGTAAGGGGAAAACGGAAGTGCGCTCCTGCGCACCAGCTGAAGGCGATCGGCAGTGAGGTCTTACGAGCCTTATTATTAGAGAAAGGGGCAAGCCAAAACCTACTCCTAACAAGTTGCTGGATCGAAGTAGAACATTCTCCATCCGCCCGCCAGCAGCAGAGGGGGTTCGATTCCCGTTATACGCGATGTGGCGAAAAAGACTGATTCAACGAGAGAGGTCATGCGATTTAAAACTTGTCGTCTACTTTCAGGAAATGTTCGGAACAGAGAACTTACAAAAATACAACGCCGCATTCTCCGAAGATTGAGGAACAAGAAGAGATCTATTAAGAGAAAGATTTATCCGAGAGAAAATCTTAACAGTTACATCCAATCACAAACTACACGAAAGTTGCCCCTTTTTCATGGGGATTTACCCATCACAGAGATGCACAGAGGAACAGAACGAACTTCATATATCCCTTTTCTACTCAATCCAGAAACAAGATCGGACGTTATTCCGGTTCGTCTCCATTTTCGTGAAACTATTCCTCAAGCAAGGCAGCCGATAAGTCATCGAAGGGTTTGTGTGAATAATAGAATGGTAAGCATTACTCATTTGAAAGTTTCCCACGGTGATCTAATATCTTTTCAAGAAAATGACGCGAGAATCCGCGGTGAAGAAATAAGGAGATCTTTCTATATCGAAATATCAGTTGAAAAAATCATAGGCAAATTCCTGCCGGTAAGAATGTGGAGAAGAACCAAAACAGAATGGTTCCACCTACTCAAAACTAAGAGGGGATGCCGCCTACTACTAAAATCCAGGTTTTTGCAACAACGGTTGCGTTCTTCTATGCAAAAAGAATACTTAAAAAGAACAAAGAAGTTTGGATCCGAAAAAGTATGCTTAGGCAGTTCCTTCGCTGAGCACAACAGAATGAAGAGGAATTTGTATCATTTCAAATCCCTATTCTTATCGAAGAGAAGAAACGAGAAAAACCGAAATCTTCCTACTCGTCCTATAGTTTACAACTCTTATTTATATAGTAATTCGACCTATTGCTCCGCATCCCCCCAAAAGTTTACTAGGAAGAGAAGAAGAATCAAAAGGATCGAACTACCTACTCATTATTCGGAGGTGAATCATAGAACACCAAAAGCTGTGGTATTTTATGGACCTAACATAGGTCACATCCCTCACGACATAAGATTGAAAGATCCAAACCTTCCTCTTCGGAGCGGAAACGGACGTGGCCAAAACATATAAAGATCGGCGTAGTCGCTCATAGGGACATATCTATCCGGATAGAGGATAGTCTAGATCGATTTCTATCCATATAGATAGGTATCTCCGTGGATAGAGATAAAGATAGGGATCCATCTAGATCTTGATTCACTATTTCCATTTTTTTTTCTTGATTCTGACCTTACTCTAACAAGTAAGCAAGTAAACTACCTTTTTTGACGACAAGTTTTAAATCTTAATGCAGGCAAGGTATGAAGTGCTCGACTGAAAGGAAACATCGTTTTTCAATTATTACTTTCTGGGTCGGAGCGTAGACGAGCGAGCAGAGCCCAGGATACAGGGAAGCCCGTCATAGAGCAGTCGACTAAAAGTAGAAGACTGCTGGCCTGAGAGAAGGCTCGGGAAACATGGCCCAATTTCTCTTCTTTTTGATTTCATTCAGTATCTCTGGAAATTTTTCCAGCCCATACTTTTCGGTAAAGTCCTCTACCTATCGGGATAGAATTGAAGTGAGGAAAGCCGCTTGAAAGCCAGTATGGTACCACTCTCTCCGCTATAAGAATGGAGTAAGCCGATCCCGGTTTTCACCGGAACAATAGGCAAAATGGAAAATTGTATCTACCGAAATAGAGATCTGAAACTTTAAGGGGTGCTCCATAATTAAGGGTAAGAGCCCTTACTCTCTCTTCTGTAGATACGC